TAAAAAAAAGCAAAGCGAAGAGCAGAAAGCTTATTAAAATAACATAAAAAGTTAGACTTTTTGTTTGCTAGTAAGTCGTTACTAAACTAATGGTTCCCACTTGAAGGAGTGATTGAAGCTGGATTAGAAAAATGCGCAATTTTGTATACAGGTTTTTTTATTAATAATTATATTGATAATAATTATGTAATATTGCGTCATATATTATATATTTTTGTTTTTTATTTACTTTCCAGTAAAGTAAATAGTTAAGTAATAAATAAAAAAAAAAAAGGAAAAGAAGGTATTTTAATTCAAATAATAAATAATAAGAAATATAACTTCTAATATAACTTCTATTATAGGAATTTGAATGTCTAGGAATTCTAATGGAAATTTCTCTTGTTTTGTTATTGAAGTAGCAATAACTAATATTTTTCATTAATTTCAAATTCGAATTAAATCCTTTGATCTCTGCAATGAACGATTCATTGGAATAAAAGAGGAAATGGCCTGGCCAGTACTTAACCAGACCAGGCCGGGGGAATAAACCGTGTGTACAAAATTAAAGAAATAAGGTATTCTTTCTATTGAATAGATCCGTTTTAAGTCATTATATAAATTGACAATTCCTGATCAAATTGGTTTTTTTGTTTTTTTATTTATTTTTATTAATTTCTTTATTTATTAATATTTATTTAATAATTATTAATTTCAATTGAAAATTCAATATTAATATGAATATTTTTTTCGTATTAAGATTATTCGTATTAAGATTATTATAATAGATATTTAATAAATATTATTTAATAAATTATTATAATTTAATATATTATTAGAATGGAGTATCGAGTAATATCTTATTTCTTTAGATTAATTTAATATTTAATTGACTATATTATTATTAATATTATGTTAATATATTATGTTGTAAATATATTATGGTAAGATATTATCTTATTAAAATTTAAATAACATAAGTTTAATTTTGGATTTATTTTCTATTTATATAAATTTTTGAATTTTCATTATAAAAATTTTTCTTGTTTATTGTTCGTTATGTTATATTATGTTATATAAGATATATTATATATTTCTAATATATATTTAAAATAGATAGCAATTTTAAACATAAGCAATTTTAAACATACATAATATATGTATATATATATATTTAGTATATATATTTCTATATACTATATATATATTTAGTATATATATTTATATTAATTTCGAAATTAAATTCTATAATTATTTTGATTTTCGATTTATTCGAAATATTTCGAATTGGATATTCAAATCTGATATTCAAATATAATATTATAAGTGTATAATAAAACTAAGTGTATATAAAAGTATATAATAAAAATGTATACTAAATACACAGTGTAATATAAAAATTCTATTACAATATAATTATTGAATATTGAATAAAGATTAATAAAAAGATAATAAAAATAAAGAAAAAACGAGGATTTTTCTCAATGTTTCTTTCACGTGTTACATCATATAAAAATTTTCAATTTGGAATTGGGAGAGATGGCTGAGTGGACTAAAGCGGCGGATTGCTAATCCGTTGTACAAATTATTTGTACCGAGGGTTCGAATCCCTCTCTTTCCGTCTCCTATGATCACTTGGGACTTTCGAATTGTAAGGAATTTTGATCTCTTGATTTTATCATAGGTAAATGTATAAAACAAATCAAATTATTCAAAATTTGGAAAAAGGAAAAAAAACTCAAAATCTTTTTATTTTTATTCCTCACGTCCAGGATTACGTCCGGGATCATTAGATAAGAATCCGAAAATAAATAGGGAAACAAAGAATATAACTACTGTGTAAACAAAGAGTTTGAGAGTAAGCATTACACAATCTCCAAGATAATTTTTTTTTTTGAAAAAGGGAATAGATTACCTATTTTTTACCGCATATCCTATTTGTTTTGACATGACACCCCGAAAATGAAAAAAAAAAAGTCTTTTTTTTCATTTTAATAAAAGAAATAAATTTTTAATAATTTATTAGTAATAAGATTTGGATTCCGTCGTTACTAAAAATTTATTGTCATATCAATAATTAGATATTGTGTAGGACCCACTAATCTGCGCTCACTGGAAGGTGAGAACGGGGAAAAAGCTGATTCAAATTCATCACAGCGGTTATTCATTCAATATACAAGAATTAAGAATTTCGATTTTTGAATCGAGGATTCATATTCATAATGTAAGACTTATCTGATCTTATCAATTTTTCGAATTTTTATATCGAATATATAATAAATTTAGTAGAGTATTAAAGATTTCATCGAAAACTTACAGCAGCTTGCCAAACAAAGGCTAAGAGAAAAAAGAATAGGGGTATGACAGGCATAATATCTACGATTGGATTGAAAATGGCATAAGCTTCGGGCAATTTCGCGAAGAAAAAACTACTCGAATAAAGGGCAGAATTAAGACAGATACCGATTAAACTAAAGATATTAAGCATAACAAATATTTTGTTCTTGTAGATTAGATAATTTGATTTTGATTGAGTTATTTTTATAAGGGAAAAATGAAAAAGGCAGATCAAAAAATCTTTCTTTTTCTTTGGACTCTCCCAAATAAAAAATCCCTCCTTCCATTCTCATTTAAGAATGAGAATACAAGGAATTCTACTTTCATACAATATCTTAATTGAATTCCATGTAATGATCAATGAATTTTTTTATTCTATATCTACATATATTGAATCCTAGCACCAAAATACATCATATGTTTTTATATATTTGAGTTGGGATTGACGAATAACCAAGATCTATAATAGTGTTTATTAGTGTATAATAGAAATGAAATGGGGCGTGGCCAAGCGGTAAGGCAGCGGGTTTTGGTCCCGTTACTCGGAGGTTCGAATCCTTCCGTCCCAGACCCTTTCAATTGTATTCCACATAAGACAAAATTTGTTAAAGAGAACAATTTTTTCTTATGAATTCTCAGATATGAACTCTGAATCGCGCAATGTGAAAAATGTGAAAGAAAGGTTTATCGATTCCGTTCCCCAAAACCAAAAAGTAAATAAAAATCAAATAAATAGGTTATCCCAATTCCACATTCTATGTGGAGACTGAAAAGTAGTGAATTTAAAATTGCATCACAGGTCGTAAAACTGCTAACTAAAGTTGGCACGAGAAAATAAAAAATAGGAAAAAGGGATCTGGACCCTATTTTTTATTCTCTGGTTCAACTGAATGATTGTAAATCAATGGAATGTAGGGATTGGGGATAAATTCGTATAGTCCATCTACTTGACTTTTGAATTGATCAAAAAATTCGTGAATCTGAAGTAAAACAAAATAGGTAGAAAAAACAAGGCCTATGCTGATATGATATATATTATGTATTTTGTTTGTCTTGTTGTATTTCAGTAACAGGTTAGATATTTCAGTTAAGCAAAAGGATCTGTGATTCTTTAAATATTCTATAATTACTAATTACTGGTACGAACTGTTCGTTGTATATGATGGATACGAACAAATCATACTCCTCTAATTCTTGATTCAGATTTCATTTTTCAGATGAAAGAAGGAATAATGTAAGGACCTTAATTTTACTTTATACGAGATCGTTTTTTCTTACTTCATTTTTTTCTTAGTACTCGAAGAAGTGTGAGAAATCCATAATATTTCGACCTTTTCGGGTCATTGAAATAGCTTATTTGGTTAATAATTGATTTTGTTCTGGAATTAGAAATCTATTATTATTAAACTTCTTTTGGAGATTTCGAGTTTATTTGTTCGAAAAAAAAATGTATCCTTCATGAAGGATTAATCGTCTCGAACAATCTATTGACGATGTAAATAATAACTCTTCCATAAACTAGTTTATTCATATTTTTATAAATATGTTTCATTCAAGAATATAGGGTTAAATAAATTGGATTTTTGTTAAGCCTTCTCTGGATAAATACTTATCTATCTATGGATAGATAAGTATGGATATATACTGATGGGACCAATGACTATTCACGATTCCATATTGAATCAATTCCATACTGCTTTGAAATTTAATTAGAGGAATGTTATGGTAAAACTTCGTTTGAAACGATGTGGTAGAAAGCAACGTGCGACTTGAAGGACATGATCGATTGTGGATTTTTACATCCACCATTTTCCATAGTAATGAAGATGCTCTTGGCTCGACATAGTTTGTTCTGTTCTGCTAAGAACACAATTTGTGTTGGATTGTAAGTAAAGAGTACATGATGGAGCTCGAGAATAAAGGATTAATTAATTCATTTATCAAGGGATAGAATCTAGGGTTAGTGAAAATCAATAAGTTAGACCAACTTTGTAAGTATATCCTCAATATATATCTATATGGAAAGGTTCAAATTCGAATAAGTTTGCAAAAAAGTAAAATTTTTCGAATTTGGTAAAACCATTTTGATCAAAAGTGTATAACAAGGGAATCAATCGTTCATATTTCTATTTATATAGAAAGAAATAACAGAAAGAAATAAAAAAGGGTATGTTGCTGCCATTTTGAAAGGAATAAGGATCCCCGAAGTAATGTCTAAACCCAATGATTTCACAAAGCAAAGATAAAGGATTCCGGAACAAGGAAACACTATTTTCAATTGGCTCAATAATTGGATCAGAATGAGGAATAAAAATAAATAGATTCCGGATGAGACAAACAAAAGAGTTTAGAGACGGCTCAATAAATGTATAAGGATTTTCCTTAGAATTCTGTCACAATTACCCAACTTGAGTTATGAGTATAAATAAGATTTATTTTTTTCTGTAAAGGAAGAACAAAAAAGGACTGAATTTAAATCATAGTCTAATTCATGGTTTTCTGGATCCATTTGCTTACAGAAATACGAATCATTTTTCTCGAGCCGTATGAGGAGAAAACCTCCTATACGTTTCTAGGGGGGGCTTTGTTTATTTACATCTATCCCAATGAGCTATCTATCGAATCGTTGCAATTGATGTTCGATCCCGAAGAGAAGGAAGAGATCTTCGAAAAGTGGGTTTTTACGATCCGATCAAGAATCAAACTTATTTAAACGTTCCTGCTATTTTATATTTCCTTGAAAAAGGCGCTCAACCTACAGGAACGGTTTATGATATTTTAAGGAAAGCAGAATTTTTTAAAGAAGGAACTTCGAGTTAATTAAAGGAAAAAACTAAATTAAAATTAATAAATAAACAAAGTAGGGGAGGTTACTAGTATCTAGTTTTGTGTAATTATTTACACCTTATTTTACTTTTTCTTGCTTTATTCATATTTATTTACTTTTTTCTTGGCGTAGGAATTCAATTTACTAATGAATAACTTTACCAACAAACAAAGGGTAAATCTTGCTTATTGTACCTTTAATTGATTGAATCAACCGGTGCTTTTTTTTTACTTTTCCTTAATTTTTTCCATTCGAATTTATTATTTATGTTTATGTTGTGCCAATCCAACACAAGTCTTTATTTTATATTTACTTCGATTTGTTTTCTCAACATTGCGCTTATATTGACAATGGTGTATCGAACAAATATAATTTGATCGTAGATAAATAGATCTGTTTATCCCCACCCCATATTGGTTTTTTCTTTCCTTCACTTCACTAAAATGATGGGTTTGCCTTGCTCCGCATTTACTCTCATAGAAAAATGGATTGATTAAGGAAAATAAAAAAAAATTGAAAAAAGGAATGGGTGGTCTGTCACAACTTTTACATTTCGATTGGTAATATCTATTCGCTCATTTTTGGATTTGCGTGTTTATAATTGATTAAAAAATATTTCTTTTCGATGTGTTGCTAGTTCAATGTTTTGACAAGATTGGACAGTGCAATTCAACTTATTTTTTTTTATTTTGATCGTATCTACATATCCTATTTATTCGGGTTGCTAACTCAACGGTAGAGTACTCGGCTTTTAAGTGCGACTATGATCTTTTACACATTTGGATGAAGCAACGAATTCGTCCAGACTCTTGGTAGAGTCTATAAGACCACGACTGATCCTCAAAGGTAATGAATGGAAAAAACAGCATGTCGTAAGAAAATTTATTTCTTATTTTCTATTTTATTAATTAATTAATAAAGTCAAATTTAATTAATAATTAATAAAGTAAAATGAAAGTAAAACTTGGAGTTTTTTTTTACCGGATCATTACAGTTCAAAAAATTGTTTTGATTTGTGGGTACAAAAAAATTCCCATTTACAGTTGGGTCTAGTGAATAAATGGATAGAGCCTTATGGTTCCAATTCCTGTAAAATAAAAAGCAACGAGCTTATGTTCTTAATTTGAATGATTACCCGATCTAATTAGACGTTAAAAATAAATTAGTGCCTGATGCGGGAAAGGATAGGTTCCCATGTGCGTGGACCATTGATTTTATTTAATGAATCCTAATTATTCATTATTATGGATTGTAGACGGATGTGTAGAAGAAACAGTATATTGATAAAGCGAATTTATTCCAAAGTCAAAAGAGCGATTGGGTTGCAAAAATAAAGGATTTTTTATCCTTTTGTAATTATAACGAACATCAACTAATTGGATAGAAAAGGAAAGGAAAAAGATTTGTTGATTGGATTCCCTGTTTTTTTTCCGGGGTAGATTTTTTTCTTACTATATTCTTACTATAATTTAGTATATTATATATTTTCCTAATATAAAACACTATATATAAAATATTAAAATATTAAACTATATATAAACTATATATAATACAATACATTATACATACCCTGTTCTGACCATATTGCACTATGTATCATTTGATAAACCAAGAAATTCCTCCCGTCAAGTAGAAATGTAAATGAAACAATTACAAGGATATTTAGAAAAAGCTAGATCTCGGAAACAACACTTCCTATATCCGCTTCTTTTTAAGGAGTATATTTATGCATTTGCTCATGATCATGGTTTAAATAGTTCGATTTTTTATGAACCCGCGGAAATTATTGATAATGACAATAAATCTAGTTCAGTACTTGTGAAACGTTTAATTATTCGAATGTATCAACAGAATTATTTGATTAATTCGGTTAATCATTCGAATAAAAATCGATTCATTGGGCACAACAATTTTTTTTATTCTCATTTTTTTTCTCGGATGATATCAGAAGGTTTTGCAGTCATTATGGAAATTCCATTTTCGCTGCGCTTAGTACCTTTTTCTTCTGAAAAAGAAATACCACAATTTCAGAATTTACGATCTATTCATTCAATATTCCCCTTTTTAGAGGACAAATTATCACATTTAAACTATGTCTCAGATATACTAATACCCCATCCTATCCATTTGGAAATCCTGGTTCAAATCCTTCAATGTCGTATCCAAGATGTTCCCTCTTTGCATTTATTGCGATTCTTTCTCCACGAATATCATAATTGGAATAGTCTCATTACTTCGAAGAAATCGATTTACGTTTTTTCAAACGAAAATAAAAGACTATTTCAGTTCCTATATAATTTTTATGTATTCGAATGTGAATTTGTATTTGTTTGTCTTCGTAAACAATCTTCTTATTT